GGAGAAATACGATCGGAGGGGGCTAATTCGAATCCTTCAGGTAAAATAAGAACAGCCCCCACATTCAAAGATCCCCGTTTCCCATTAGAAAGAACCTGTTTCAGTTGGATATCATAGGGAATTCTAACAACTGCTTCAAATACAGTATCCGGAAGTACCGCTTGTGGAACCTCAATATCCACGGGCTTATTGGCTAAATGACAATTGGCGCATACAATACGCCCAGTAGCTTCTCGTGGATTCTCATAACCCTGTTGTGCAAAAATGGGATATGCGTGTGAAATAGATGTCCAAGTTATTACATATATAAATATAATGACCGATACGAAAATGGATCGAGTCATCTGTTCCTTTATCCAAGAAAAGATATTTCTATTTTGCATGGTCCAATCATTGATCCCGAAAATTTCTACAATAAATTGGGTAGGTTGCTAGTAGAGTTCCCTATCCACGATTCTGCTATTTTTCTGGGATCCAGGAGTCATGTCCCGGATCGGTAGAAACTTAAAAAATAAGTAACATTTTGAATGGTTTGTTTATGTACGAAGTAAAAAAAACATTATGATTAGATTTATATCAGTAGATCATTTTTAGTCATTCATTGAATGATAAATGACTACAAGTGACGGAGATACACGATTTAAATAACGGAAGATCCAATATTTCAAAATTGTATCTAGAATGACTGGAAAGGTGGAAACAAGACCAGATATAATTTGATTATTATGATAAAATCCAAAATCCTTGTAGACAGAACCAATCATTAGTTCCCAACCATGAGGCGAGTGGAATCCAATACATAAATCCGTTAATAAAAGAATAGAAAAAGCTTTTATTGTGTCGCTTAAGTTATAGATAAATTTCCGAACCCAAGAATTAATAATACCAAGTTCTTCATTACCCAGAATAGAATAACCACTTAGAATAGCGAAGCTTATTATATTTGTCGAAAAATGTAAAATGGTATGGATATGATCCTCATTGTACATTTTGACCAATTGGATCGTTTCTTTGTGTATTCCTATATGAAGCTTTTGTATATGTGTATCGGGGTACTCCTTTATCATTTCGTCCAAAAGGAAGAGTTCTTCTAATTCTATGAATTTTTCCAGAACGTTCTTTTCTTGAATATTATTCAAAAAAACTTCGGATTGCCCAGCATTCCACCAATTAGTAACCAAAGATTCCATACTTTTATTAAATGAGAAAGAAATCCACCAGGGCAAAAAAACTATAGATGTAAGATATAGAAGGGGGTTGAATGCTTTCTTTTTTGGCATTTTTAATCTGTGAATTGTTAATGAAACCACCTCATTCCTCGATTCTATCCAATCTGATATTTCCATGAAACATGAGTTCTATAACAAACAGGGTATTGAATCCACAGACCCCCTTTATTTTATTTAATTTAAATTGAATTAATTATTTAATTAAAGGGCTAATCCTTAGATCTGGAAACAATATTTTTTTTATTATGTCTTCATTCGAAGCAATTGTATCCTTTCGCTGAATGCCCTAACGAGCCACTTCAAGTCAAGAAATGCATATTTTTCGAATTTCGAGACAAAACAAAAACAGAATTGAATTACAAGATATGATCCATCTATATCTAACATATCAATTAAAAAATATTGGACCCCAAAAATATGAAGTATATATATAGTCTTAGTTTTTCGGATATATATGATGAATCCATACTTAGTATACTTGTTACGAGTATGAAAAAATGGAGTTGATTTCCATATACAATCCATCAAAAACTTTTGGTGGAAAAAGCGCTTTGTTTTCTGTTTTCTGGTTGTTTCACACGCGTCTGCTTTTGCTCGAATGAGCGACCTGAAAAAACAAAACAGAACTCAATGCTGCGAAAGCATTCATTCTTCAATTCATTTCAAAATACTTCAATTGGTACGCGCAAAAAATAGGCCAATTCCGCAGCCTTTTGTTCAATTTCTCGTGGAGTCAAATTCTCATCAGTACGAGTCAAAGGAATGGCACCCTGGCCTCTGATTTCCATATAAAGTACACGCCGGGAATAAATACCTTCTTTAACCTCTATTCTAATCGACTGAATATCTCTCATAAGGAATCGAAGAAAGATTCGACGATTTCTTCCAGGGAATCCCCAACGAAAAATACACACTATTCCTTTTTTTCTATCGAATCTATCATAACCACTACCCACATTCCACGAAATTGTGCACCACAAATAGGAGCTAATGAACATACCCGCGATCCCATAGAAAGACATCACGATCCCTTGTGGGAAAAAAAGGATTTGCTGAGAAGGAAATAAGGATATCAGATTCCTACCAAGGTAACTAGAAGTTCCAACCAATAAGAATCCCAGTGAACCTAAAAAAAGGATACAGGCCCAACATAAATTACTTGTTTTTCGAGACCCCATTATAAGTTCTATCCATATATGTTCTGATCGCCAGTTCATACTAGATCCAGTTGTTTAATTTTATTGAAATTTAGAGAATAACCAAAATTTGACTTTCTTTTTTTGTTCCTGAAGCAACTCTTATCAACTAGCACTCTTATTATGATGTGAACCATTAGGAGTAATTCATCGAATCGCTTAGATATAAAAAAGGATCCCCCTCATATAATCCCACTATAGATATCTACATACATAGAGATATTTTTACTTTCCATTTCATACATCTGCGGACCCCCTTTTGAATATATAATCTATTTATCCCCATATATCATCCCATGATGTTTCCACGCGCATAATAGCTCTTTCATTTGTGTTCGGAAGAATCCACATGTTGTATCCTATGTCCACTAAATAGATAGATAAATTTAAATAGATATAGATATCTGTATTATGACCCAAGTCCGAGTCTTGAAAAAAAAAAATGAACGAGATTTGGTCCCGTCGAATCTAGATAATCTTGTTTTTTTGAACATGAAGAGATAGGGAAGCCATTGCAATTGCTGGAAATACTAGACCCACTAAAGGCACAAAAAAAGAGGGTAAGTTGAAAGTTGTCATAGAATGGATACCTCGATTTAATATTTTGTACCTGTTATAAAGATATCTTATGATAAGTATATCTATTATCAGTATATAATAATAGGTACAAGAAACGTAGAACTAAATAAGTGTACCTATTCACTTTTATATAATATATATTTATTATTATTGTTCTCTTATACTTATCTTCTAATAAATACCAAAAAAGGTTCTTACTTGGAGAATAATTATATCTATAATAAATACGTAATGTAATAAAATAACATGAATTTTTCCTAATTTAGGAGAAAAATTCACTCTTTTATCCTATTGATAGAGCCTTCCCGATTACTAATCATGCATTATATAGGTAGAAATAAAATGGATCTGTAGCAAATAAGAAAAGTGATTATCAACAACTTATGATCCGTTATACAATTGTATTTTATAACCTCAAGTAAAACTCCGTGCTTATTATTTTTTATTTTCACTTTGATTACCATAAACTAAATAAAATGGAAACTAAATACTTGTAAACTTCAAATAAAAAAAACAGAATTAAATGATCTACTTGATTCAATTTTGATTCAAAGGACAGAAACCGTGAAGCTGAAATAACTCACTCAGAACACCCTTTAAAGGATTACGTGGTACGATTGGGTCGAATAAGCCCTTATGGAATAAATACTCAGCTTCTTGTGACCCATCAGGTACTGTCTTATTCAATGTTTGTTCAATTACTCTTTTACCTGCAAATGCAATGTAAGCATTAGGTTCGGCAATAATGATATCTCCTAACATACCAAAACTGGCAGTCACCCCACCGGTTGTAGGAGATGTAAGGATTGATACGTAGAATAACTTTTTATTTGATTGATAATCATATAAAGCTGAAGATATTTTAGCCATTTGCATCAAGCTCAAACTTCCTTCTTGCATGCGGGCTCCCCCCGAAGCACACACTATAATAAGGGGTAGAGAGCTATTAGTAGCATATTCGATCAAACGGGTGATTTTCTCGCCTACTACGGATCCCATACTGCCCCCCATAAACTGAAAATCCATAATCCCAATTGCGATGGAAATACCGTTTAATTGACCTATGCCTGTTTGAACAGCCTCAGTTAACCCTGTCTTTTTTTGATAAGAATCAATACGATCTTTATAAGGCTCCTGCTCCGAATGAAATTCAATGGGGTCCACCGAAACCATGTCCTCATCCATAGCATCCCAAGTGCCTGGATCAATCAAAAGTTCGATTCTTTCTGAACTACTCATTTTCAAATGATATCCACATTGTTCACAAATATTCCGTTTTAACCTAAAAAATTTCTTATAATTTAATCCATAACAATTTTCGCATTGAACCCACAAATTCCTGTATTTTTTACTTATATCGAGATCACTTCCACTTGCGCTAGTTTGTATACTGATGAAACTATCACTGTCAATACTATTTACGCTTTCACTACAAATGTAACTATAAATGTAATTCTTACTGTAATTGTCACTACCACTTGAAATGTAACTATCAATATGGATTTCAGAACGAAGATAACTCTCAATGCAACTAGTAATGTGATTATTCCAACTATATTGAGTATCATACATGTAACGATTGTAGTAGTGATTGTCACTCTTAGGTCCATCATTCGGATAACTATAATTTAGGCAACTAGAAAAAAAACCGCCCAATTCACTCAAAAAAGAACGATCGTCTTCAACCTCAAAAATAAAATTTTCAATATCCAAATATATGGAATAATTTTCACCATTACTATCCTTAACTAAAAAAGTGTCATCACAGATCAAACTCCGAATGTTGCTGACACCAAATAAAGGATCAATATTATTAGAGCTGTCACTATCAATCCAACCATGAATCATGTTATTTATAACAGGGTCTTCACCCCCATTTGTATTTCCAACGGGTCGAATACCCTCTAGTGATTTACTTAACCCGCACCCGTGTTCTAACTCCTCCTTAAACAACATCGAATTGAACCGCCATTTTTCCATAGAGCCTTCCCGCCCT